TTTTGCATTAATTGCGACTTCCTCAGTGTTAGTAATTAGTGTACCCCTTGTATTTGCTTCTCCTGATGGTTGGTCAAATAATAAAAACGTTGTATTTTCCGGTACATCATTATGGATTGGACTAGTCTTTCTGGTAGCTATTCTGAATTCTCTCATTTCTTAAATTTGTTTAGTATTTAGTAGCCCGATACAAAATAAATAAAAAGGCCATTTCTTCGAAAAAATTGGAATTGTGAGACGCATTAAAATGCAATTTGCGTTCCGAATTGCTACCTCTTCTCTTTCATTATTATGAAATTCCATTGCCATTAGAATATTGATTGACAGACAATTAAAAAAAAGAAAACTCTAATATAATAGAAAATGAAACGGTCGACCCAGACATAGACGGTCGACCCAGGCGGATATACCCTATAAAATATATCCCGTAGCGAGCGTAGTTCAATGGTAAAACATCTCCTTGCCAAGGAGAAGATACGGGTTCGATTCCCGCCGCTCGCCAGCTTAATTTAGTAAGGTACTATGATAAAAAATTTAGTCTAGTTGACTACTTAACTACTTATATTAAATTAAGTAGGTGTTAGTCTAGTACCGTATCCCTTACTATCTTACCCTTCTTTTGCACCCCACTCAAAAAAGGGGGCTCCGGAGGCGGGAATCGAACTCGCCAACAGGGCTCCCTAAATTGGGGATTCACCGAGACAAACAACTGGCAAACTCCTTTTAAAGGGAAGGGAGGTAGACTGTGCCTTTCTTTCATTTCTTTTTTCTTTTCTGCAGGGTAGGAAGGAGCCTTGAGAGTTCTTCTTGTAGGGGCAAGTGACTTCGCAAACTGCTCCATTTGGCCCTTTAGGGCCGGGAACTAATGAATAAAAAAGGGTTGGATACCGCCCAGCCCTCTACTCTATACAAATAGAATAGTCCTTTTATACAGACTGCTAAGTGCGGAGACGGGAATCGAACCCGTGACCTCAAGGTTATGAGCCTCGTGAGCTACCAAACTGCTCTACTCCGCTCTGGAGGGACGGAAACTGGTGGACGAAAAAGGTTGAATACAGGACTCTACCATGTCTAGACAAATAGAATAGTCCTTTTATACAGAATGGAGCGGGTAGCGGGAATCGAACCCGCATCGTTAGCTTGGAAGGCTAGGGGTTATAGTCGACGTTGGTTGATTAGTTTTAACGTCTCTAATTCAAAACCGAACATGAAATTTTGATTTCATTCGGCTCCTTTATGGATATTCTCACCACTTAACATCTATGTCAGCTTTTCTATCTGAATGGAACCAAAGCTCTCCGCTTTCTAGATGATCCCTATAGAGTAGGAGATAGAAATTCTACTAAATCTATCTAATCTACTTACTTCGTTCCCTAATTTCATTCAAGAGATCCTGAGGAAAAGAATTAGGTTTCCACCGAGCTGAAACAATATGCTGATGGTTCTAGTAAACCAAAACTACCGTTTTTTAGCTATTTGGCTTCCATTTCCTTTTTTAACAAAAGAAGATTTAGTTACGATTGGAAATAAACTTTTTTGTATCTTCATCCATAGATCCTTTACTCATATTTTAAAAATTGGAATACTTAATCCAATGCAAAATTATGCTTCGCGACTCTGTACTCATAATCCAATTTGTATTTTGGATGCAATTTCAATTAGTTTTTGGGTACAAATCGCGAGAATGTATATTCTTCCTCAATATGCTATTGAGAGGAAAAGGATTAAATCCTTTATAAGAACTAAAGTTTTCATCGGAATATAAAAAACTTAAGGACGCCTTAAGTATATCATTTCAAATTCAGTTATTAATAGAACGAATCACACTTTTACCACTAAACTATACCCGCTACATGTAGATTATGATACCAACGCTACCCTTTGTCAAGGGTAGCCATTCGAGAAGGAGGCTAATTCCCCCTTATTGAATCAAATGGAGAAGGTTCATGACAGTGAGCTGTTGGTACTTCGATCGCGGGCCTTTACTTTAGCTTTAGGGTTTAGATAGCCCCTCTGGGATGTAAAATATATCTCTTCTCACCATCCCCATAGTGTATGAGACAAATGTATGCATTTCGATTAGGTTCGTATTCTACGGTTACGACTACAATGATCATTATTTGTTTTGCGAGGACGTAAGTGTGCCAGACTGCTCTAAGGAATAGTTTGATTATTCCTACAATATACACTAGGAGATATAGGGAGCAGCACTGCCCCCATAAATCCCTTTCTTCCTTTTCTTTTTTGTTCAATTCTGAACAAAGAAATTGGGGAAGATGTTTTCTTTCTTCCCCCACTTATCATGAAGTCCGAGCCCTAGAGAAAGAGTGAGATGCATTTTAAAAATTCATCATAGACTTTCCCTATGGCTTGAGAGAAGCAAGAAACAAAGAGTCGTAACTTAAACGGAGAAGCGGACAGGACCCGACGGATTTACCTGATGTAAAGAAGATCCTAAATGTCTCTGGTTAGTCGATCCTCTCCATTTACCAATTTCTTCTCCTCTTTTCCACTCAATTCTAGTTTATTAGATTCTTGTTTAAAAGAATCAAAGAAGATGAATAGAACTAAGAACACATAAAAAAGAGCATAGAGGACCAAGACCATTACCAAATGTTCCTCCCAAGAATCATATTGGGTATCTGTTCCCTTCCTTTTCCCGCTAGGATCGGGAATCTTATATTTTCCATATCCATATACCATCGAACCTTTAGGGTTCCAGAATCCTCCTTTTTTCCTAATCTTCGGAAACAGAAAACCCATAGCCAGGAGGAGTTAGGTATGTAGGGTATGGTTTATTATTTTTTGTTGGGCAGGCAGTAGAATAATTTTTATACTCTGCAGTATAAATTCGACTGCCCACTTTTTACAAGCAAATTGTTGCTAAAACTCCAACATAGTTTGTTCAAAATGCACCAACCAGAATCCCTTGAGAATATTCAAGTACCCCCCTTCCTTGGAAGGGGTACCTGTTAAAAATCGCTTCAACAAATCCGTCCAAAACTTTTTAAGAAAAATTGAAAAGTTTTGAACTCGAAGGTTTTTCTAAGAGATGCCTGTTAAAAATAGTTTCAATTTCTCACCAAAACAGACAAGAAGTATATCACTGAAAATTAATACCCAACCATATGGGTATATGAAGAGCGCGAATTCCTTTATACCCTACCCAATTAGAATTAGAAGAAATAAAACATAAATGGAGAAAGTTCTCATCATAAGATCAGCCAATAGAAGAAAAAAGTCCCTAATTCTGCAGAACGTTCTGAGCACGTGAAAAGTCAATAGCCTAAAGATAAAAAAAAACAAAGTCTACCGTTTTTTTAACAGCAGCTCTTATTGCCCCTTTGGCCTTTTTTTTTTTGCCCATTGTTGTATCCGATTCAACAATTGATACATATTTGTTCTCCTCTTCTAAAAAATAGAACTTCTGGGCTTTGGTTTGGTGAGTCGTCCGAGATCATGTTTACATACCTATGAACTTACCCTCTTCAAGTATATCGGATACTAATAATAATTTTTTATTGTGTCAACTCTCTCTTCACGTATTTTATTATATGTATTTTTTTATATAAAAAAAGAAAAAAACCTCTACTTTGTGCAAGTGATAAGAGAGAATATGAAAGATTTTCTTATTTTTCTTGATTTTCTCAAGATTTTGAACTCTCAAGATTTTGAACCTCGCCATGAATAAACTTCTATATCTCGATATATACATATATAATCTCTACATATATCTCTATATATACATATATTATGTACATTATGCAGTAGACTCATAATGAGAAATCAAAGTGGCTAATTTTTGAATTGAATAAAAAGCCCTTTTAACTCAGTGGTAGAGTAATGCCATGGTAAGGCATAAGTCATCGGTTCAAATCCGATAAAGGGCTTTTTATTTGGTGGTAGAGTAATGCCATGGTAAGACGTAAGTCATCGGTTCGAATCCGATAAAGTACTTTTCTACTAAATTTATTATTTATTCACTTTTTTTTCTTTGTTTTTGAAAATTTCTCTATTTTTTCTTGAATTTTATGGCTTAGTGTGGGATGCATGCATTTTTGGTCTGAACGCTAAACGAAGCACGGGGTGGAAATTACAAAAAAGAAATCAAATTGGACTCTTTTTCCTGTTAGATCAATCAAATCACTACCTGTACTGAACTAATCTAGAATCCCTTTTATTAATCTATTCTTATTCTATACCCTTTAAATGAATTTCCCTAAAAAGTAGGGAATGATCCGTGAATTAACCTAACCATCAACTAAAAAAAATCCTATGAAAGCATAACAGAAAAGTAGGAAAGACTCTTTGCTTTGGATCTAGTTATACTCTTCGAGTATATTGACAATTCCAAAAAACTGCTCATACTATCATTATAGTATAATGACGAGCGGTTGTATATGGCCCTATCGTCTAGTGAAGTGATGCCCCTATCGTCTAGTGGTTCAGGACATCTCTCTTTCAAGGAGGCAGCGGGGATTCGACTTCCCCTGGGGGTAGGGAGTATTATGAAAGGAGGTTAATCATAGATTCTAAAAAACCCTAGAATAAATTCTTCCTGGGTCGATGCCCGAGCGGTTAATGGGGACGGACTGTAAATTCGTTGACGATATGTCTACGCTGGTTCAAATCCAGCTCGGCCCAAAAATCTAGGGCTTCGTGAATATGAACTAAATCCATTTGTTTTTCTTCCATAAAATAAAATGTCTGATCCATAGAAATAAAGGATAAAGCGAAAGGGGGAAATTTCTTTCTAATCCATATCTCTCTCATTCCTTTTTTACAAACAAAAGAGTTTTTCTTATTGAAATGAAAGGTGGATTATCATCCATTTTTAGCGATAAAAAATCGCGACATACTAGTTATGTCACTCTCACTATACCCACATATGATATGTGGGTATGTAGTATATGATTCGTCTATTTCTTAGAGTACGACAGGCGAATCGAATCTTCTTATGGTTCTATTTAAGAATAGGTATGCCATACACCCCGCGGGGATTGTAGTTCAATTGGTCAGAGCACCGCCCTGTCAAGGCGGAAGCTGCGGGTTCGAGCCCCGTCAGTCCCGAACTAGGGTTCAATGAATGGAGAAATTCATCTTTCCTTTTTCCATGAAAAAGGGGGGGCAGGAGAGAAGATCAAATACCTATGGGGCACCCTTATTTCACTTTTTTTATTTCGCATTTCTCATTAAAGAGGGAGGGGAGGCCTATAGGAATTTTTTTTTTCACTACTCCCGGTTGATAAGGAAAGACATACATATCATACTTGGATTAGTATAATTTAGGATATTACTCTATCCTTATGATGATACCATCCTCATCTTAACTTCCTATTCGACTCTTATGGAATAGAGTACCGGTATTTTACCGAAATCCATACATAAATCGTATTCGTTTTTTCTTAGACATAGACAGTGAATTTAATTGAATATAATTAGTACTTTACTTTTTGGATTAAACCAGGCCCCCTCCATTTTGTAGTTCCAACTTTGTTTGTGTATGTTCAATGACTAATTGGAAAGAATCTATCTCATTTTCATTCCATTTGCGGACTCCTTATTTTATGGATCTGTTCTCATCTTTAGACCCCAAAAGTGGATATTGATAGTAACTTAATAAAATAAAAGAAAAACCAAGCAAAGCAAACGCCCTTTTTCCTAAATTAATTAAAATATTCGATTTTTTTTTATTTAAGCCCTCTTTTCTCCATCTCACTTCTACTTCTACTGCTTATTTGGATGTCTATGTGACCCATAGAAAGTCGGTCATATAATACATACATACATAATTGTATGTATAACTATAAGAAAAAGGAAGGGAAATTGGATAAGATAAGAAAGATCGTGGGTTATAGATATAGAAAAGAAAAAGTGGATCTTCCTATGTTATACTATTCCACTCTCAACCATGAATTGATTTGATAGATCCGATATTCATAATATTGAATTGATTCAGTATTATCAGAATGCAAGTCCTCCCCTTGAATTTACAGGATACCCCTTTTTCCTCTCCATGGGATTACATCCCGAGTTATTGTGAAAAAAATAAAGAGGTTATGGAAGTCAATATTCTCGCATTTATTGCTACTGCACTGTTTATTCTAGTTCCTACTGCCTTTTTACTTATTATTTATGTAAAAACAGTCAGCCAAAATGATTAATTGGAATTCCAATTAATCATTGAAGAAATGAAAAAGGGATTAAATAAAATAAAAATCCAAGTCTTAAATGAAAGGATCTGGTTGGAATCATAAAGTGTGGTAGAAAGAACTACATATAGTTTTTTCTACGACACTTTAGAGTCTTTCTATTATATTATCTTGAATCTACATAGAATAGATTAGTAGATTGAAATAGTAGTCTAATTCAATTTCTTTTTTCACTGCATCCACTTAATTTCAATCAAGTCAAAATAAAAAAATCGAAGACAATTCTTCACGAAAGAATCCATGGAGGGAGAGAAAAATAATATGAGAATAGACTATAGTAAAAAGTAAAAGAAAAAAGTAAAAGGAAAAAACCAGCGAATCTTTCATGCTTAAACATGCGGCGAGATGCTTCAAAAGAGCATAAAAATTATTCTAAGAATAAGAAAAGAATATAAAACAAATGGAAAGTGTGCGATATGTTGTGAATAGCTCCGTGGAAGAAAGTCTAATTTTCTTATGTATAGAACTTTTTTAACCATTCGTCACTTCTAGTAGAAATTTTGAATTGCTGTAATCGCTCTTTCTATTTCTATATAGTAGAATAGAAATAGTAGAATAGAACGACTCTTTCTTACAAGAGTTTCTTACAGGTACAGGAGTGAAACAAAACTAAAGAAAGAGAGAAAGAATAAAGTTTGGCAAAATGATTAATGCAAAACGATCAATTAAAGAAAAAAGTTGATACAACAATTCGACTACTCAATCAATTAGTAGTATCCCTAGAGTCCACTCCTCCCCCATACTACTAGTGAAAGAGAAAATGTAAAGACTACCATTAAAGCAGCCCAAGCGAGACTTACTATATCCATGTAAATTATGTCTCCTATTTCTATGAAGGAATTATTCTACTATTGATCAATAATCATAGTGGAATCAAGGGTACAGAGTCAAAAAGGGATTCTGCCCTAACGCTATGGATGAATCAGTTCAAGGAATTTACTCCTAACAAATTCTTATAGGATTTCTGGTAGAATTGGAGAGCATTAAGTATAAATACGATACATAGCCCTTTTCCTTAAAAAAGAGTACGGGGATGATGTCCTGAATAGAAGACGCGGGAATAGGAAGATTTTTTCTTCCTTTTGTTACCCTTTTTTTATAAGCAAAGGACGTCAGAATATACCATAAAATTAGGATAGATAAATATTTATTGGATACCTACCTTGCCTATGTTTATTTTTAACCTAAACCCTACAGCCCTTCTATCATTCTATGAAAGAATGAGGAGACTTTATCCACAACTCCGAAATTGATTTTTGATCAGCCTATTCAATCTGATTCTCGACAGAATCAGTAGCCCTTACTTTAGTGTATGTAGGTAGCATAAGATGTATGATAAATAAAATGTATGATAATTAGGAAGTCTTGATATTCCTTCGTGGAGTCCCTTCTTCAATCTTAGATTGAAAAAAAAAGAATGCCCCTTAGGGGCCCTTTGGATATCAAGATTTCTGACATCTTAGCCTTGTAATTTTTAATTCTCGAATCGAATCAATTAAGAATCAATTAAAATTAATAAAAGAATAAGGAAACGCAACCTCATCCTTATTGGTAGCCGTTTGGGCCACTACCGACAAAACAAACCCTAGTTTGAGGATAGAACTATGGATTCTCAAAATCCAGTATCGCCAGGCCTAGTTACTCTCTTGCCCCAACTTATGCAGGGTACGAATTTGTTGAGTTCGATCAGTACTATAAGCCTAAGTATTTTATTGATCAGGCGGCACCCAGATTTGAACTGGGGATAAAGGATTTGCAGTCCCCTGCCTTACCGCTTGGCCATGCCGCCAAAAAATCCGATCTAAAATAGAGAAAAGAGCAAGTATTCATCCAGGTTTTCTTACTAAAACCTCCTTTCTTTTATCTTGAATCTAATTCTACTTACTTTTTTCCAATCTTTTTCAAAAAATCTATTCCTGCTTTTTTTGAATCCAGTTTCGATTATTCTCCTCGATGGATTCTATCTTAAAACAAACATTGCTAACACTAGAAAACTTCCCTTTTCTTTCTATTGAGATGAAAAAAGAGAAAAAGTGGATTTCCAGTCACAGGCTGCAAAATTCAGAACAAATTGGAACCATTAACTAGAATTCTATTTTTTTTTTGAATTGCAGTAGTGAACGACTCTTAAATCGGTATTCTCTCCCCCCTTCCTTTTAATGGCATAATAAAATAGAATGGATTTATGCCTAATCCGTGTATAGGTAAACTACAGGTCCGAACAGCATTATTATCCATAACAGCATTATTATCCATGGATCCCCCTTATGTACATATCTCTATGGGGAATCGTGCTTTAATTTTTCATTGCATTAAATATCTTGAATAAAAAAAAGAAATTTGGTCTGATATAGAGTATGACCTGACCATCTTGGCCCACCCAAGTGAAATTACGATAAAAGCAGGGATATGTGGAGAGGTGGATAACTAGATTGGCATGTACTTAAAAAAAGGACTTACTTTATTTTAGGATTCTACAATGAAATCCTATATTTTCTAGCAATTCTACTACTACGAAACAAAAAAGAACCCTCAAATTCTTATTCTTTTTTGAAATTAAACTAAGCGTGCTATTCTAAATCGAACTAAAGTCAAATTTTCTAGTGCTTATAAATTATTATATTATGGCTTTATCCCATTCATAGAAAGGAGATAAAATGAGAAATCTTTGCCATCCAATCTGATTAGTATCATAAAGTGTAAGTGGCAGAATTTTTTTCTAGGAATGTTTTATCAATTCATTTTCATTCGATTTGTACCCCTGGCAAATTCGAACTTTCGTCGAAATTGTCTCTATTCATATGTATGAAATACATATATGAAATATGTATGTGGAGTTCCCTAGAATTTCATGTGATTCAGTAAACAGAATATGGATTCCATAATTGCTAGATCGATCCATAGGGATTGATGAAGAGTGAGCTGATAATGGAATTTTTCTTCGATAAACAGGAAACTTAAGATTAAGATGCTCCGGAATGGAAATGAGGGAATGTCCACAATACCCGGATTTAGTCAGATCCAATTCGAGGGATTTTGTAGGTTCATTAATCAAGGCTTGGCAGAAGAACTTGAGAAGTTTCCAACAATTAAAGATCCAGATCACGAAATTGCATTTCAATTATTTGCGAAAGGATATCAATTGCTAGAACCCTCGATAAAAGAAAGGGATGCTGTGTATGAATCACTCACCTATTCTTCCGAATTATATGTATCTGCGAGATTAATTTTTGGTTTCGATGTGCAAAAGCAAACCATTTCTATTGGAAACATTCCTATAATGAATTCCTTAGGAACCTTTATAATAAATGGAATATACCGAATTGTGATCAATCAAATATTGCTAAGTCCTGGTATTTACTACCGCTCGGAATTAGACCATAAGGGAATTTCTATCTACACTGGGACTATAATATCAGATTGGGGAGGAAGATCGGAATTAGCAATTGATAAAAAAGAAAGGATATGGGCTCGCGTGAGTAGAAAACAAAAGATATCTATTCTAGTTCTATCATCAGCTATGGGTTCGAATCTAAAAGAAATTCTAGATAATGTTTCCTACCCTGAAATTTTCTTATCTTTCCCGAATGCTAAGGAGAAGAAGAGGATTGAGTCAAAAGAAAAAGCTATTTTGGAGTTTTATCAACAATTTGCTTGTGTAGGTGGGGACCTGGTATTTTCGGAGTCCTTATGTGAGGAATTACAAAAGAAATTTTTTCAACAAAAATGTGAATTAGGAAGGATTGGTCGACGAAATATGAATCGGAGACTGAATCTTGATATACCTCAGAACAATACATTCTTGTTACCACGAGATGTATTGGCCGCTACGGATCATTTGATTGGAATGAAATTTGGAACGGGTATACTTGACGATGACGATATGAATCACTTGAAAAATAAACGTATTCGTTCGGTTGCGGATCTGTTACAAGATCAATTCGGACTGGCTCTTGGTCGTTTACAACATGCGGTTCAAAAAACTATCCGTAGAGTATTCATACGTCAATCGAAACCGACTCCACAAACTTTGGTAACTCCAACTTCAACTTCGATTTTATTAATAACTACTTATGAGACCTTTTTTGGCACATACCCCTTATCTCAAGTTTTTGATCAAACCAATCCATTGACACAAACTGTTCATGGGCGAAAAGTGAGTTGTTTGGGTCCTGGAGGATTGACGGGGAGAACTGCAAGTTTTCGGAGCCGAGATATTCATCCGAGTCACTATGGGCGTATTTGTCCAATTGACACGTCCGAAGGAATCAATGTTGGACTTACTGGATCCTTAGCTATTCATGCGAGAATTGACCACTGGTGGGGGTCCATAGAGAGTCCCTTTTATGAAATATCTGAGAAAGCAAAAGAAAAAAAAGAGAGACAGGTGGTTTATTTATCACCAAATAGAGATGAATATTATATGATAGCAGCAGGAAATTCTTTGTCCTTGAATCAGGGTATTCAGGAAGAACAGGTTGTTCCAGCTAGATACCGTCAAGAATTCCTGACTATTGCATGGGAACAGATTCATGTTAGAAGTATTTTTCCTTTCCAATATTTTTCTATTGGAGGTTCTCTCATTCCTTTTATTGAGCATAATGATGCGAATCGGGCTTTAATGAGTTCTAATATGCAGCGCCAAGCAGTTCCGCTTTCTCGGTCCGAGAAGTGCATTGTTGGAACTGGATTGGAACGCCAAACAGCTCTAGATTCGAGGGTTTCCGTTATAGCCGAACGCGAGGGAAAGATCATTTCTACTGATAGTCACAAGATCCTTTTATCAAGTAGTGGGAAGACTATAAGTATTCCTTTAGTTACCCATCGGCGCTCTAACAAAAATACTTGTATGCACCAAAAACCTCGGGTTCTGCGGGGTAAATCCATTAAAAAAGGACAAATTTTAGCGGAGGGAGCTGCTACAGTTGGTGGGGAACTTGCTTTAGGAAAAAACGTATTAGTAGCTTATATGCCATGGGAAGGTTACAATTTTGAAGACGCAGTACTAATTAGCGAACGTTTGGTATATGAGGATATTTATACTTCTTTTCACATCCGAAAATATGAAATTCAGACGGATACGACAAGCCAAGGCTCCGCTGAAAAAATTACTAAAGAAATACCACATCTAGAAGAACATTTACTCCGCAATTTGGACAGAAATGGAGTTGTTAGGTTGGGATCCTGGGTAGAAACTGGCGATATTTTAGTAGGTAAATTAACGCCTCAGATAGCGAGCGAATCGTCGTATATCGCGGAAGCTGGGTTATTACGGGCCATATTTGGCCTTGAGGTATCCACTTCAAAAGAAACTTCTCTCAAACTACCTATAGGTGGAAGAGGGCGCGTTATCGATGTGAAATGGATCCAGAGGGACCCCCTAGACATAATGGTTCGTGTATATATTTTACAGAAACGCGAAATCAAAGTTGGGGATAAAGTAGCCGGAAGACACGGGAATAAGGGGATCATTTCCAAAATTTTGCCCAGGCAAGATATGCCCTATTTGCAAGATGGAACACCTGTTGATATGGTCTTCAATCCCTTAGGAGTACCCTCACGAATGAATGTGGGACAAATATTTGAAAGCTCGCTCGGATTAGCCGGGGATCTGCTAAAGAAACATTATAGAATAGCACCCTTTGATGAGAGATATGAGCAAGAGGCTTCAAGAAAACTTGTGTTTTCAGAATTATATGAAGCCAGTAAACAAACAAAAAATCCATGGGTATTTGAACCCGAGTACCCGGGAAAAAGCAGAATATTTGATGGAAGAACAGGAGACCCCTTCGAACAACCTGTTCTAATAGGGAAGTCCTATATCTTAAAATTAATTCATCAAGTTGATGAGAAAATCCATGGACGTTCTACTGGGCCCTACTCACTTGTTACACAACAACCCGTTAGAGGAAGAGCCAAGCAAGGGGGACAACGAGTAGGAGAAATGGAAGTTTGGGCTTTAGAAGGATTTGGTGTTGCTCATATTTTACAAGAGATACTTACTTATAAATCTGATCATCTTATAGCTCGCCAAGAAATACTTAATGCTACGATCTGGGGAAAAAGAGTACCTAATCACGAGTATCCTCCAGAATCTTTTCGAGTGCTCGTTCGAGAACTACGATCTTTGGCTCTAGAACTGAATCATTTCCTTGTATCTGAGAAGAACTTCCAGGTTAATAGGGAGGAAGTTTGATCGGAATAAATATAAATTCTTTTCTTATTTATGATTGACCAATATAAACATCAACAACTTCAAATTGGACTCGTTTCCCCTCAACAAATAAAGGCTTGGGCTAACAAAAACCTACCTAATGGGGAAGTCGTTGGCGAAGTCACAAGGCCCTCTACTTTTCATTATAAAACCGATAAACCAGAAAAAGGTGGATTGTTTTGCGAAAGAATCTTTGGACCCATAAAAAGCGGAATTTGTGCTTGTGGAAATTCTCGAGCGAGCGGAGCTGAAAACGAAGAGGAAAGATTTTGCCAAAAATGCGGGGTAGAATTTGTTGATTCTCGGATACGAAGATATCAAATGGGATACATCAAACTCGCATGTCCCGCGACTCATGTGTGGTATTTGAAAGGTCTTCCTAGTTATATCGCGAACCTTTTAGATAAACCCCTTAAGAAATTGGAGGGCCTAGTATACGGCGATTTCTCTTTTGCTAGGCCCAGCGCTAAAAAACCTACTTTCTTACGATTACGAGGTTTATTCGAAGATGAAATTGCATCCTGTAACCACAGCATTTCTCCCTTTTTTTCTACCCCAGGCTTTGCAACATTTCGAAATCGGGAAATTGCGACAGGAGCAGGTGCTATTAGAGAACAATTAGCAGATTTGGATTTGCGAATTATTATAGAGAATTCCTTGGTCGAATGGAAGGAATTAGAAGACGAGGGGTATAGTGGAGATGAATGGGAAGATAGAAAAAGACGAATAAGAAAAGTTTTTTTGATTAGACGCATGCAATTGGCGAAACATTTTATTCAAACAAATGTAGAACCAGAATGGATGGTTTTGTGCTTATTACCAGTTCTTCCTCCCGAATTGAGACCCATTGTTTATAGGTCTGGGGATAAAGTAGTGACTTCGGATATTAATGAACTTTATAAGAGAGTTATTCGTCGGAACAACAACCTTGCCTATCTATTAAAAAGAAGTGAATTAGCGCCAGCAGATTTAGTAATGTGCCAGGAAAAATTGGTACAAGAAGCCGTGGATACACTTCTTGATAGTGGGTCCCGCGGGCAACCAACGAGGGATGGTCACAATAAAGTATACAAATCACTTTCAGATGTAATTGAAGGTAAAGAGGGAAGGTTTCGCGAGACTCTGCTTGGAAAACGGGTCGATTACTCGGGGCGTTCTGTCATTGTTGTGGGTCCTTCGCTTTCATTACATCAATGTGGATTACCTCTAGAGATAGCAATAAAGCTTTTTCAGCTATTTGTAATTCGCGATTTAATCACGAAACGCGCTACTTCTAATGTCAGGATTGCTAAAAGGAAAATTTGGGAAAAGGAACCCATTGTATGGGAAATACTTCAAGAAGTTATGCGGGGACATCCTGTACTGTTGAATAGAGCACCTACCCTGCATAGATTAGGCATACAGGCCTTCCAACCTACTTTAGTGGAGGGGCGTACTATTTGTTTACACCCATTAGTGTGTAAGGGTTTCAATGCGGACTTTGATGGGGATCAAATGGCTGTTCATCTACCTTTATCCTTGGAAGCTCAGGCGGAAGCCCGTTTACTTATGTTTTCTCATATGAATCTCCTATCTCCCGCTATTGGGGATCCTATTTGCGTACCGACCCAAGACATGCTTATCGGACTTTATGTATTAACGATTGGAAACCGTCGGGGTATTTGTGCAAATAGATATAATAGTTGGGCAAACTATCCAAATCAAAAAGTAAATTACAATAATAATAATTATAAGTATACAAAAGATAAAGAACCCCATTTTTCTAATTCCTATGATGCACTGGGAGCTTATAGACAGAAACGAATCAGTTTAGACAGTCCCTTGTGGCTCCGATGGAAACTAGATCAACGCGTCATTGGGTCAAGAGAAGTTCCGATTGAAGTTCAATATGAATCTTTGGGGACTTATCATGAGATTTATGCCCACTATCTAATAGTGGGAAATAGAAAAAAAGAAATCCGTTCTATATACATTCGAAGCACTCTTGGTCATATTTCTTTTTATAGAGAAATAGAGGAAGCCATACAAGGATTTAGTCAGGCCTATTCATACACTATCTAAACAAGGAAGTTAGATTCGGCGATGCCCCTCCCTTTCGGGGGGCATTCCGATTTCGCTAGTATCATCATTTTTGCCGCGCGAATCCAGATTGAGATTAAGGAAAGGAAGTTAATTAAATTTTCGAATCACTGACTCAGGCCCATTGTCGAATCCTACTCAGCAATTGTCGAATCCTACTCAGCCGAAAAAGGGGGTACTTATGTATGGCGGAACGGGCCAATCTGGTCTTTCATAATAAAGAGATAGACGGAACTGCTATGAAACGACTTATTAGCAGATTAATAGATCATTTCGGAATGGGATATACATCCCATATACTGGATCAAATAAAGACTCTGGGCTTTCATCAAGCCACTACTACATCGATTTCATTAGGAATCGAGGATCTTTTAACAATACCATCTAAGGGATGGTTAGTGCAAGACGCGGAACAACAGAGTTTTCTTTTGGAGAAACACTATTATTATGGGGCTGTACACGCGGTAGAAAAATTACGCCAATCCGTTGAGATATGGTATGCTACAAGTGAATATTTGAAACAAGAAATGAATTCGAATTTTCGGATAACGGATCCTTCTAATCCAGTCTATCTAATGTCTTTTTCAGGAGCCAGAGGAAATGCATCTCAGGTACACCAATTAGTAGGTATGAGAGGATTAATGGCGGATCCTCAAGGACAAATGATTGATTTACCTATTCAAAGCAATTTACGCGAGGGACTTTCTTTGACAGAATATATAATTTCCTGCTACGGAGCCCGCAAAGGGGTTGTAGATACTGCTGTACGAACAGCGGATGCTGGATATCTTACACGTAGACTTGTTGAAGTAGTTCAACATATTATTGTGCGTAGAAGAGATTGTGGTACTATCCAAGGTATTTCTTTGAGTCCTCAAAATGGGATGACGGAAAAACTTTTTGTCCAAACACTAATTGGTCGTGTATTAGCAGACGATATATATATTGGTTCACGATGCATTGCCGCTCGAAATCAAGATATTGGAATTGGATTAGTCAATCGATTCATAACTGCCTTTCGAGCACAACCATTTCGAGCACAACCAATATATATTAGAACCCCCTTTACTTGCCGGAGCACATCTTGGATCTGTCAATTATGTTATGGTCGGAGTCCCACTCATGGCGATCTGGTCGAATTGGGGGAAGCCGTAGGTATTATTGCAGGTCAATCAATTGGGGAGCCAGGGACTCAACTAACATTAAGAACTTTTCATACTGGCGGAGTATTCACAGGGGGTACTGCCGACCTTGTACGATCCCCTTCGAATGGAAAAATCCAATTCAATGAAGATTTGGTTCACCCCACACGTACCCGTCATGGGCAGCCTGCTTTTCTATGTTATATAGACTTGCATGTAACTATTCAGAGTCAGGATATTCTATATAGTGTGAATATTCCCTCAAAAAGCTTGATTCTAGTGCAAAATGATCAGTATGTAGAATCCGAACAAGTAATTGCGGAGATTCGTGCCGGAACGTCCACTTTGCATTTTAAAGAAAAAGTACAAAAGCATATTTATTCCGAATCAGACGGGGAAATGCACTGGAGTACTGATGTTTACCATGCGCCCGAATATCAATATGGTAATCTTCGTCGATTACCAAAAACAAGCCATTTATGGATATTGTCAGTAAGTATGTGCAGATCCAGTATAGCGTCTTTTTCGCTCCACAAGGATCAAGATCAAATGAATACTTATTCTTTTTCTGTTGACGGAAGATATCTCTTTGACCTCTCAATGGCTAATGATCAAGTAAGACATAGACTGTTGGATACTTTTGGTAAAAAAGATAGGGAAATTCTTGATTATTCAACGCCGGATCGAATCATGTCCAATGGCCATTGGAATTTTGTCTATCCTTCTATTCTTCAAGATAATTCGGATTTGTTGGCGAAAAAGCGAAGAAATGGGTTCGTCATTCCATTACAATATCATCAAGAACAAGAGAAAGAACTAATATCCTGTTTGGGGATTTCGATTGAAATACCCTTTATGGGTGTTTTACGTAGAAATACTATTTTTGCTTATTTTGACGATCCACGATACAGAAAAGATAAAAAGGGTTCAGGAATTGTTAAATTTAGATATAGGACCCTAGAGGACGAATATAGGACTCGAGAGGAAGACTCAGAGGACGAATATGGGAGCCCAGAGAACGAATATAGGACCCGAGAGGAAGAATATGAAACCCTAGAAGACGAATATAGGACTCGAGAGGACGAATATGAAACCCTAGAAGATGAATATGGGATCCTAGAGGACGAATATGAAGCCCTAGAAGACGAATATGGGATCCTAGAGGATGAATATAGGACTGGAGAGAAAGACTCAGAAGACGAATATGGGAGCCCAGAGAACGAATATAGAACCCGAGAGGACGAATATGGAACTCTAGAGGAAGACTCAGAGGACGAATATGGGAGCCCGGAGGAAGGCTCAGAGGACGAATATGGGACTTTAGAGGAAGACTCAGAAGAAGACTCAGAGGACGAATACGGGAGCCCAGAGGAAGATTCCATCTTAAAAAAAGAGGGTTTGATTGAGCATCGAGGAACAAAAGAATTTAGTCTAAAATACCAAAAAGAACTAGATCGGTTTTTTTTCATTCTTCAAGAACTGCATATCTTGCCGAGATCCTCATCCCTAAAGGTACTTGATAATAGTATCATTGGAGTGGATACACAACTCACAAAAAATACAAGAAGTCGACTAGGTGGATTGGTCCGAGTGAAGAGAAAAAAAAGCCATACGGAACTCAAAATCTTTTCCGGAGATATGCATTTTCCTGAAGAGGCGGATAAGATATTAGGTGGTAGTTTGATACCACCAGAAAGAGAAAAGAAAGATTCTAAGGAATCAAAAAAAAGGAAAAATTGGGTCTATGTTCAACGGAAAAAAATTCTCAAGAGCAAGGAAAAGTATTTTGTTTCGGTTCGACCTGCAGTCGCATATGAAATGGACGAAGGGAGAAATTTAGCAACACTTTTCCCGCAAGATCTCTTGCAAGAAGAGGATAATTTCCAACTTCGACTTGTCAATTTTATTTCTCATGAAAATAGCAAGTTAACTCAAAGAATTTATCATACGAATAGTCAATTTGTTCGAACTTGCTTAGTAGTGAATTGGGAACAAGAAGAAAAAGAGGAGGCTCGTGCTTCCCTTGTTGAGGTAAGAGCAAATGATCTGATTCGCGATTTCCTAAGAATTGAGTTAGTCAAGTCCACTATTTCGTATACACGAAGAAGGTATGATAGGACAAGTGCAGGACCGATTCCCAATAATAGGTTAGATCGCACCAATTCCTTTTATTCCAAGGCGAAGATTCAATCACTTAGCCAACATCAAGAAGCTATTGGCACCTTGTTGAATCGAAATAAAGAATACCAATCTTTGATGATTTTGTCGGCATCCAACTGTTCTCGAATTGGTTTATTCAAGAATTCGAAATATCCCAATGCGGTAAAAGAATCGAATCCTAGAATTCCTATTCGAGATATTTTTGGGCCCTTAGCCGCTATTGTACCTAGTATATCGAATTTTTCTTCATCTTACTATTTACTAACGCATAATCAGATCCTGTTAAAAAAATATTTGTTCCTTGACAATTTGAAACAAACCCTCCAAGTACTTCAAGGGCTTAAATACTCTTTAATAGATGAAAATCAAAGGATTTCGAATTTCGATAGTAACATCATGTTGGATCCATTCCATTTGAATTGGCACTTTCTCCATCATGATTCTTGGGAGGAGACATCGGCAATAATTCACCTTGGACAATTTATTTGCGAAAATGTATGTCTATTTAAATCGCACATAAAAAAATCTGGTCAAATTTTCATTGTTAATATTGATTCCTTTGTTATAAGAGCAGCTAAGCCTTATTTGGCCACTACAGGAGCAACTGTTCATGGTCATTATGGAGAAATCCTTTACAAAGGAGATAGGTTAGTTACGTTTATATATGAAAAATCGAGATCTAGTGACATAACGCAAGGTCTTCCAAAAGTAGAACAAATCTTTGAAGCGCGTTCAATTGATTCACTATCGCCGAATCTCGAAAGGAGAATTGAGGATTGGAATGAGCGTATACCAAGAATTCTTGGGGTCCCCTGGGGATTCTTGATTGGAGCTGAGCTAACCATAGCCCAAAGTCGTATCTCTTTGGTTAATAAGATCCAAAAGGTTTATCGATCCCAAGGGGTACAGATCCATAATAGACATATAGAGATTATTATACGCCAAGTAACATCAAAAGTGCGGGTTTCCGAAGATGGAATGTCTAATGTTTTTTCACCTGGGGAATTAATCGGACTATTACGAGCAGAACGAGCAGGACGAGCTTTGGATGAATCGGTCTATTATCGGGCAATCTTATTGGGAATAACAAGGGCTTCCCTGAATACCCAAAGTTTCATATCTGAAGCAAGTTTTCAAGAAACTGCTCGAGTTTTAGCAAAAGCTGCCCTACGAGGTCGTATTGATTGGTTGAAAGGCCTGAAAGAAAACGTAGTTCTGGGGGGGATTATACCTGTTGGTACCGGATTCCAAAAATTTGTGCATCATTCCCCACAAGACAAGAACCTTTATTTCGAAATTCAAAAAAAAAATCTATTCGCGTCGGAAATGAGAGATATTTTGTTTCTCCATACAGAATTAGTTTCTTCTGATTCTGATGTAACAAACAATTTCTATGAGACATCAGAACCCCCATTTATACGATTTAAGGATACATAAAGCAGATTTTTTTATTTAAACTAGACTTTTGACCTTAGAACACTAACAGGTCAGATTTTAGATTTTTATTTTATTTTAATAAGTAAAAGAAGTCAGTTAATTCATTAAGGTTACGTTTATACCATGTATCAATAGCCAATTCTCAGTGGAAGGTTACATCGGAACAATTATTATTTATTTCAAGCTATTTCGGCTCTTTCTTAATTTTCAAAAAAAAAAGAAATAAATTCCGTAATGGAATGGTAGGATGAAAAAAAAAAGAAAAAATCAAAAGGAAGTGTGGAAAAAATGACAAGAAGATATTGGAACATCAATTTGAAAGAGATGATAGAAGCGGGAGTTCATTTTGGTCATGGTATTAAGAAATGGAATCCTAAAATGGCCCCTTACATCTCGGCAAAGCGTAAAGGTACTCATATTACAAATCTCGCTAGAACGGCTCGTTTTTTATCAGAAGCTTGTGATTTAGTTTTTGATGCAGCAAGTCAGGGAAAAAGCTTTTTAATTGTTGGTACCAAAAAAAGAGCAGCGGATTTAGTAGCATCAGCTGCAATAAGGGCTCGTTGTCATTATGTTAATAAAAAGTGGTTCAGTGGTATGTTAACGAATTGGTCGATTACGAAAACTAGACTTTCTCAATTTAGAGACTTAAGAGCAGAAGAAAAGATGGGAAAATTCCACCATCTCCCAAAAAGAGATGTGGCAATCTTGAAGAGAAAATTATCTACCTTGCAAAGATATCTCGGCGGGATCAAATATATGACGAGGTTGCCGGACATTGTGATCGTCCTTGATCAGCAAAAAGAGTATATAGCTCTTCAGGAATGTGCCATTTTGGGGATTCCTACTATTTCTTTAGTCGATACAAATTGTGACCCAGATCTCGCAAATATATCGATTCCAGCCAACGATGACACTATGACTTCAATTCGATTGATTCTTAACAAATTAGTATTTGCAATTTGTGAGGGCCGTTCTCTCTATATAAGAAATCGTTGATTAAGAAGAATAGTTCATTCTTGGGTAACTGCGTAGATTTATGGGATCACTTACTATTCTTTTTTGTTTTGCATAGATAAAAGAAGGGGAATATTGATATATATTAGAGGGTATTGATATATATTATCATCTGATGTGATTTCTTGGTATCCTAAATATAAGATTAATACTTCAAGTTGCTGAGTTGAGAAAGAGATGGTTGAATCAAAAGAATTCCTTTTTTGAAGTTCAATTTTTATCAGAGGACAATATGAATATTATACCATGTTCCGTTAAAACACTCAAGGGGTTTTATGATATATCGGGTGTAGAAGTAGGCCAACACTTCTATTGGCAAATAGGAGGTTTCCAAATTCATGCCCAAGTACTCATCACTTCTTGGGTCGTAATTACTATCTTGCTAGGTTCAGTTATCATAGCTGTTCGGAATCCACAAACCATCCCGACCGACGGTCAGAATTTCTTCGAATATGTGCTTGAGTTTATTCGAGACTTGAGCAAAACTCAGATTGGAGAAGAATATGGTCCCTGGGTTCCCTTTATTGGAACTATGTTCCTTTTTATTTTTGTTTCGAATTGGTCGGGTGCTCTTTTACCTTGGAAAATTATACAGTTACCCCATGGGGAATTAGCAGCACCCACGAATGATATAAATACTACTGTTGCTTTAGCTTTACTCACATCAGCGGCATATTTTTATGCGGGTCTTAGCAAAAAAGGATTGAGTTATTTCGAGAAATATATTAAACCAACTCCAATTCTTTTACCAATTAACATCCTAGAAGATTTCACAAAACCATTATCGCTTAGTTTTCGACTTTTCGGGAATATATTGGCGGATGAATTAGTCGTTGTTGTTCTTGTTTCTTTAGTCCCCTTAGTAGTCCCTATACCGGTCATGTTTCTTGGATTATTTACAAGCGGTATTCAAGCTCTTATTTTTGCAACGTTAGCCGCAGCCTATATAGGTGAATCCATGGAAGGTCATCATTGAATTGACTAGTTTTCAAAATAGTCTTTTTTTTTAGCTTAGCTCAATTCATGCATGGTTCCAGATAATCCGCTTGGTTGGAAAACTAAATAGTTAGAAATGCGTATGAATATACAACCTAGAGTTGTAGGAGAGAGAATAGACTATATTACGGAATTGTCAAAGTATATATGCATTAAGGGGGGCGGAGTCAGGCTAGATCTATATCCTTAATGTCTATAAGTCCAGTCATCTTTTGTGCGGGTTTTTAAGGAATGATTTTAGAATCCGATTCATCAATAGAAAATGAGAAAATACGCAAAATAGAAGAAACAAATGTATATGGGATATTATATATTCCTAAGTTAGATTCATTATCTAATCCGATATATCGAATTCCCTCTATATGGAATTGGATTCCATATCCAGTTCTATGCAGCATATTGTTATCAATTGTATATCTTGATTTAATTCCTATTGGATTTGGATTAGGTCGATTTCAATAGGGGTTCTTCCTCTATTTCGTCTTTTATTATGGATTAGATGATAGGGGAAAAAATAGGAACTCAAGGATATCGAAGAGTAAAGAAAGAAGAATGGAATGAAAGAGTGGTTGGTTGGAAAGAAAGAGAAATAGAATAATGAGAATCATATGGATTTACACAAACCTCTAATGATTAGAAACTAAAAATGAGATCTCGAAGTAGTTCGGACAATTCAGATTATCATTTCAATTTGTACTTTTTAGTTACTTCTCCCCAATAGAGCTTAGAAGTAAGAATTTCTTGGTTGATTGTATCCTTAACCATTTCTTTTTTTTTTGACACGAGGAACTCACCATGAATCCACTAATTGCTGCTGCTTCCGTTATTGCTGCTGGATTGGCCGTAGGGCTTGCTTCTATTGGGCCTGGAGTTGGTCAAGGTACTGCTGCAGGACAAGCTGTCGAAGGTATTGCGAGACAGCCAGAAGCAGAAGGTAAAATACGAGGTACTTTATTGCTTAGTCTAGCTTTTATGGAAGCTTTAACAATTTATGGACTCGTTGTGGCACTAGCGCTTTTATTTGCGAACCCTTTTGTTTAATCCTAAAAAAGAAAATGAGTCCTTTAGATTAGATACTTTTTTCTTTTTTTAGTAAATTGGTATTTGCTTCTGCAATTCCAATTATATCAATACTTTACTCCTATTTATTACTCCTGGAATTACCTATTTATCGGGACAGACAATACCCCACCCCAGGAAGGGCTGATTTGAGGATGATCAATTTAGAGGATATGCTCGCCTTCTTCCTTCCCGTCCTTAGTTTAGGACAGTGGAAAGTCTTTTTCCTTTTATTTTAGGAATTTTTGGAACATTTCAACAAAGGAGTCTTTCACAGGTCAAACGAGACCTAAGACTTAATCTAAAAGAAATTATTAGATTGAATCTATTTGCATTAAAAAAAATTACATTAAAAAAACCGATCAAAAAAGGGCGAGCGAAGTAAGTGATCGAAAAACTTTGCTCTTTGTTCGTCCTATCTATAAGAGGAGAGCATATGAAAAATGTAACCCATTCTTTCGTTTTTTTAGCTCACTGGCCATCCGCTGGGAGTTTCGGGCTTAATACCGATATTTTAGCAACAAATCTAATAAATCTAACTGTAGTGGTTGGTGTATTGATTTTTTTTGGAAAGGGAGTGTGTGCGAGTTGTCTATTTCAAGAATAGATTGGATCTATCCGGCTGCACTTTAAAATATTTTTTAGTATTTTTTGGATAAATAAGAAAAAGGTGCACGATCTCGACGAATTACTTCTGAATAAATTCAGAAATCATATGGAAGAACCATAGCATTTCGCGACTCATTGGTAAATCAACTTTGATTCTCTATAGACCAATAATGTGAGACCATTAACACGGTTAAAGCTAAACTGCTTGAAGTCCAGGCAAAAAGGGGTACTCTTTCTACAACTATATTAGTATTAGTACCGAAATGCTTTAAACGGGAAATAGCTAATGTAGAATTTATCTGATATAAAACACTCATATCGATAAAATGGTTTGAACTATTTACTAGAAGGGCACCCTGCCCTTTTTTATCCAATGCCGAATCGACGACCTATGTATAAAATAAAAAAAAGAGAAATTTTTTGGATTTGAAGAAAAAAAAAAGAATTCTATCAATTTTCATTTTCCATTTATTTAGTTAGTTTTTCTTAATGAAATTGAAATTATTAACTAAAGGGCAAATACAAATAAAGAAACAACTTTGCTGACCATGATAGATTTTTATCTAGGCGGAAGAGTCCTCTTAATATTTATCTAGTCTTATATTCTTAATATGGGTTTCGGTATATTGAAATATAAACAGAAAAGAGAAGATAGAGGATAGGCTCATTACATAAAAAAAAAGATATGGAAATAGCCATAGCAAAAAAAGAAAAAAAAGGAGCGTGAGAGCCAAATGAATCGAAAGATTCATGTTTGGTTCGGGAAGAGATCATAAAAATTGTAAACTTAATAGCAAGATAATCTACTTTCATTAAAAGATTTATTAGATAATCGAAAACAGAGAATCTTGAGTACTATTCGAAATTCGGAAGAATTGCGTAGAGGGACCATTGAGCAGCTCGAAAAAGCTCGGGTTCGATTACAGAAAGTCGAACTAGAAGCGGATGAGTATCGAATGAATGGATACTCTGAGATAGAACGAGAAAAAGCAAATTTGATTAATGCTACTTCTATTAGTTTGGAACAATTAGAAAAGTCTAAAAATGAAATCCTTTATTTTGAAAAACAAAGGGCGATGAATCAGGTCCGACAACGGGTTTTCCAACAGGCCGTACAAGGAGCTCTAGGAACTCTGAATAGTTGTTTGAATACCGAGTTACATTTCCGTACGATTCGTGCTAATATTGGCATTCTAGGGGCCATAGAATCAAAGAAATAATTAAATTAATTAGACCTTGAACTTCTACTTTCGTTTAGAATTTAGGCATTATTTTTCCCCTTGCTTCCGAAAAAAAGAGTCAAGAAACACTAATGGCAACCCTTCGAGTCGACGAAATTCATAAAATTCTCCGCGAACGTATTGAACAATATAATAGGAAAGTAGGGATTGAGAATATCGGTCGCGTAATTCAAGTGGGGGATGGGATTGCTCGTATTATAGGTCTTGGTGGAATAATGTCAGGTGAATTAGTCGAATTTGCAGAAGGGACTAGGGGTATTGCTCTGAATTTGGAATCCAAAAATGTTGGGATTGTATTAATGGGCGATGGGTTGATGATACAAGAGGGAAGTTTTGTAAAAGCAACAGGAAGAATTGCTCAGATACCCGTGAGCGAGGCTTACTTGGGTCGTGTTATAAATGCTCTGGCTAAACCTATTGATGGGAGAGGCGAAATTGTAGCTTCGGAATCTCGCTTAATTGAATCTCCTGCTCCGGGTATAATTTCCAGGCGTTCCGTATATGAACCCCTTCAAACAGGGCTTATTGCTATCGATTCGATGATCCCCATAGGGCGCGGTCAGCGAGAGTTAATTATTGGGGACAGACAGACTGGCAAAACAGCAGTAGCCACAGATACAATTCTCAATCAAAAAGGGCAAGATGTAATATGTGTTTATGTAGCTATCGGTCAAAGAGCATCCTCCGTGGCTCAAGTAGTAACTACTTTCCATGAAGAGGGGGCCATGGAATACACTATTGTAGTAGCTGAAATGGCGGATTCACCTGCTACATTACAATACCTCGCCCCTTATACGGGAGCAGCCCTGGCTGAGTATTTTATGTATCGCGAAC